GAATCGGAAATATCGACGGATTCTTGCGGAGTCCAAAGAAATAGCAAATAAAAAAAGATCTACTGTTCGAATTTCATATCTATCGAATTTGCAATTTTAATATCAGAATAGTGGATATAGTCATGATTCAATGGGTTAGGTCCACTTACTTTTTCTTTTGTTGATTTCGAATCTTTACAATAGATTAGATTGGAATAATAGAAAAGAAAAATATTTGGTGATCGAAGAGACAACTTCACATTACTCATTATAATAAACAAGCGTTCAACTTTCTTTTAGCAACTTTCTTTTAGAAGTAGAATTACTATTCTAATTACTATATTCTAACTCATTATAAGGATAACGTATTATCATTAAATTCGAAAGTTTAGAATTACATTATTATCCAGTTGGTTACTTTTTTTATTACAAATCAACAAAATTTTTATTCCCCGTTTCAATATGAATATTACCACTTTACTTTTTTATGAAAAAGGCCAAAAAGCCCTTTATCGGATTTGAACCGATGACTTACGCCTTACCATGGCGTTACTCTACCACTGAGTTAAAAGGGCAATTGGATTCAATTACTGAAGGAGTCACTAGGCGGATAAGATAGATCTATATCTATCTATGTATATATATTACAATTATAAGTATATGCAGTAGACTCATAGCGGCGAGTGTCACCTAGGGGAACGAGAATTTTGATTTACTTAATAAGTATAAGTATCGGTTAACCCGGGTTTATTGATATTGGATTGGATTTGATAAATATCAATGAATCAATGAAATGAAGTGTTTCAAGACCGACCCTAATGGAATTGACTTGAATTGATCTGACCCCATCAGAACGGAACGAAATTTATTTTATTGATACATGGACCTACCAATTCGACATAGATCCACGAGATTTCACATGTGATAAAGAGATTCTGTTTGTTCCCCGAACCAAAATTTTAGAGAAAAAAAAAAAAAAAAACAATTTTTGATAACTTGTGAATCCCCGTTCCCAGATTTTCGGATTTCTCATTTGTTAATTTCCCAGCTTAGGGCGATATAGGAATAGTCCTATCTCATCTTACCAAGGAGTGGATAAATGAATGAAAGTTAAGTGGAAGAAATGAAGAAAAAATCTTCTTTTATGTCCGACCAATCACTTCCCCAAAGAGTCCTCTACTTTCGTCCTATTTTTATTATTATTTTTTTTTATAGCAATTTCTATAATAGATTTCGATTTTAGAATAGAATGGCGATTAGAATGAGCGATTGATGAATATAAATGACGAATCAAAAAATGCTATTGGTATGGGATCAGAAAAGGTGGAAAGATCCTTTAGAGTTAGTCATCCCATTCCATTATATTGACAATTTCAAAAAACAGTTCATACTAAGTATGATGGCAGTCGGGCAAGTATGCCCCCATCGTCTAGCGGTTCAGGACATCTCTCTTTCAAGGAGGCAGCGGGGATTCGACTTCCCCTGGGGGTAGGGTACTACGAAAGGAAGTTGATCGTGGATTATAAATCAGCCTAGACTTTATTCTTCCTGGGTCGATGCCCGAGCGGTTAATGGGGACGGACTGTAAATTCGTTGGCAATATGTCTACGCTGGTTCAAATCCAGCTCGGCCCAATAATTCGCTGATCCATCAGGAAATGATATAACCCTCTTTGTTTTCCAGAAATGCCAGATACGAAAGACTCAAGAATAAAAAGAGTCCAATTCTCCGATAGATCCCTACCGCTATTTATTTATTTTGTTTGCTCCATTTATTTGTTCTCATAAATTCTGATCTTGCTAATAATGATCTAGATTCATATCAGGATCATTAAATCGAAAGCATAAAGTCTAATGAGCATAAAGTCTAATGAAAAGAATAAAGTAACGCAAAAAAAAAAAGACTCTTTTTTTTTTTTTTCATTGGGGACATTGAAAAACGAATTATCAATCGATTTGGCAATAACGAAAGGAATCCGTGCCGCTCTCACTAAAGTGTATATCCGTGTGTATATCAATATCTCACTCACGTCTCTGTTCCAACACGTCGATTTTTATCTAAATATAAATGAAATGGTTTGAATGAAATCATAAAAATAGGTATTCGGTACATTTTACCGCCCGGGGATTGTAGTTCAATTGGTCAGAGCACCGCCCTGTCAAGGCGGAAGCTGCGGGTTCGAGCCCCGTCAGTCCCGACGGATCCAAATCCAATAAAAAAACATCAATATATCTCGCCGTTTCTGTTAAACTGGGGCAAAATAAAATGGTAGAATTTCATGCCTACTGCTCGCCTTTTCTCTTTTTTCTTTTTCATTTCGATTTCTCATCAACCAGTACCGATTGATGAGAAAGAGACATGTGCGAATTGCTACAATTATTGGTAGCATCATATTCAGGATTCCAAGAGCTACCGTAGGGGGTCGGGTTTTTTTGACTGCTCCCCATCTGTGTATGGAATGGAATCGAGTACCATATCGTTCCCGGGAGCGCATACACAACTGAATTTAAGATCGTTACTTTGATAGAATACTTTTAAAATTAAGATTCAAAGTATCTTCTTTTCTGGTTTCTAGTTTGGCTAACTTAAATTACTAGTTTGAATTTGAAAGAATTTATCTCATTCAAATTTCACGCCGAACTTTTGAGGGATACGTTCTAGTACTAATCCAAGGGAGGGGGGATGGGGGATGATATTCTTAATAAAATAAAGATCAAGCAAGGAGCCAGCCCCTCCCGAAGAGGGAATGAATAATCTTTTTTAAGCGTATTGCCAAAGAAGAACAAACTCTAAATAAAATAGTCAATTTTTTGAAATATTCGATTCTTTTCTCCTGGGACTCGTCTTTATCACACTTCTTTTTCGTTTTTTTTTTTTAATGATATAATTTTCGTGAAAAAAAAAAAAAAAAACGAAAGGGGAGTTTAGAACTTAACCCCTTCCCTTTTTCTATTTCGTTTCGATTGTTTGGTTTTTTTCTAAACCCTTTGTAAACAAGTAAAGTGTAAAGCGGTTAGGTGGTTGTACAAGTAAGGCGGTCGATTATAGAAAAGACAGACTGGAAAAGACTGGTAAATAAAAAAAGTATTAGTATTAAAAAAGTATTAGTATTAAAGTAAAGGAATTCTTTTGATTGAATCAGGAATCAAAGTTTGTATTTGGTGTGTGGATAAAAGAGCTGCCTATGTTATACTATTGAATTCTCGACGATGAATCGACTTGACAGTCAGATATTGTTATTCATGATATTGATCCCATTCGCTATCATCGAAATGTAATTCATCCCATTGAATTTACAAGCGAAAGGGTTATCATCTCTATGGGATTAAATCCCGAGTTATTGCGAAGTAAAAAAAAAAACCAAACGATGAGACTATGGAAGTAAATATTCTCGCATTTATTGCTACTACACTGTTCGTTCTAGTTCCTACTGCGTTTTTGCTTATAATATACGTAAAAACGGTCAGTCAAAGTGATTAATTTGAACGAAACTTGACTTCTTAGTTCTTATCAAGGATTTAAGAAAAAAATTCCAATTTCATGTCGTAGTCTTAAATGAAACGAACGGACTAGAATCAGCAGTAGCCTATGAGATTCGATAGTATGGTAGAAAGATTCATATATGAATCTTTCTACCATACCATACTATCTATTTTTATTATTTTCATGTATAAAGATAGAAACTGAATAGAGATCAATCTACAATATGGATATGGATCCTTATACATGTTAATATATACACAGTATCTCAATTCTATTTCTTTGCTTCGTCTATTTGTATTTTCTTTTTGTTCATTCCAATCAAGCTGAAATAATCGAAAGGCTGCTCTTACGATTTTCAAATTTATTAATTTCTGGTTATTTTCAAGATGAATCTAGGTATCCAGTAAAAAACGAATCAAATCGATGAAAGAAAAACAAATTGGGGCATATATTACTAAAAGAAAATCAAGTTAATAAAAGAAAATGAAATAGGAAAGAAATAAAGTAATCGTTTTTTTTAGCATTCCGAAGAAGTCGTTGATTGAGCGGTTGACAGATGATCCAAGGAGTTCTATAACTTCTTCCGATTTCAAAAAGGGGTACCCCGGCGATTTTCCGATTTTCAACCCTTGAGCCATGATATGAACCGGGTCAATAAAGCCTAGCAGAAAGCAAATTTCTAAAATACTCAAATAATCAAACCGGTGGTAAGTGCGAAATATGGGACTTGACCAAGGCACAATCTTATTATTATTAACTATTCAAATTTAATCGTGAACCCCTTTCTTTTCTCTTTGAACAGGAAAAAGGCCAATAAAAAAAAAAAGAAAGGGAGGTCCGGTTTTCCGCGTTCTTCCCCATTGTCCATATAGAACTCTGGCAAGGGCCGGTTCAGAAAAACCAAATAGAAAATCTATAAGGACTTCGGTTGGAATAAAATTCCTATGATCTGTATCCCCCCTCCTTTCAAAATAGAAATAGGGGAATTTTGGAAATATCGGTTTGATTTGGATTATGAAAGAGCATTATTCATATATATTATGAATTGTATTCTATTCATAATAGAATCGAATACAATTACCTCGCCAGAATCCAAGCCAATACAATAGAATTCCGAAATGAAGATATTTTGATTAATTCAATTTCGAAATTCTAAATGGAATTAAATTACTGAATTAAATATTAAGTTAATTATTATATTAATTATTTAATAATTAATATAATTAAAAAGGCTTTGCAGAACGATCTATAAAAAAAGTGATACAGTTTGATTCCCCAACTCAATTAGTAGTATCTCTAGAGTCCACTTCTTCCCCATACTACGAGCGAAAGGGAAAATGTAAAGACTACCATTAAAGCAGCCCAAGCTAGACTTACTATATCCATGTGAATTATGTCCCCTATCTCTATGAATATGAAGAATTTATTCCATTATTGTTTCCTAATAATAGTGGAATCACTGGCGCAGAGTCAAAAAGGGATTCTGACTCTGACCCAACGCCCTTGATGAAAGACTCCACTAAATATGAAACGCTCCAATAAATCCACTTAGAACAAGTTCGTATATGATTTCTAGTAGAATCGGGAAAAATGAAATAAAATACACAGTCGCACTTTTCTTTGGAAGTATCAAAGGGAGTGTTACCTAATATGTAGTAATAATAAGAGCTCCTCGTTTTTTTTGTTGCTCTTTATTATCATTAAGTAAAAGCCAATTATCCGTCCAATCGAATAGTGATTGAATGCCCGTGCACTCAGAGACTCTTATGAGTCTGTATACTCTGTATACTGTATACAAAGTATCTCCCGCCCCCTCCATAACGATTAATTCGATTCTCCCTCGGGCTTTTCAATCTAATTCAAGACCCGGTCAGTAGACCCTGCATTAGCAGTGGAAATAAATCGGTAACTCTTGATTTGATATGAAAGCGCTTCTACTACTATAATCTTTCCGTGAATCCGAAAGGCAAGGATTAACTGTTTAAGTTTAAGGAACAGAAAAAAGAACAGAAACCCCAGCTATTTCGAATCAAGAAAGTGTCAAGAGTCGCGTACTTTGCTGGAAAAGATTCGGCGAGTTAGACCAGCCAAGCAGAAGCAGAATAAGGGATTGCGAGTCTTATCGTTTGTTGATCAGGCGACACCCAGATTTGAACTGGGGAAAAAGGATTTGCAGTCCCCCGCCTTACCGCTCGGCCATGCCGCCAAAACGATACAAAATAGATGAAAAAATTCCCCCTTTGCTTGTTTTGTTTGGGGGGGTACTCAATGTCTTTTCTTTTTTTTGTGTACTTCCATCTGAAATCTCGTTTTTCTTAATTCCTTGCCTAAAAAAAATCTGTCTTTTTTTTGGAGCGGCTCCGGTTCTTCAATTGATTTTATAGTATCTTACACAACATCTTAATCCCTCTCTTTTCCCTTTCTTTTTTTCTATTGAAAAATGAAAAAAGAAATGTGCATTTTCAGTCACAAAAGCCAAAATTAAGGACAAATTGGAACCATTAACTAGTGACTGTAAATTCGTGACCAACTCTTGGATTTAAATTGTAAATTGTGTTTCCTAATGATAAATGATAGAAGAAAATCAAAATTGATACCTACCTAATCAATATTGGTTTTTTTCTATAAAAAAAGCCTTCTCCATTTCAATTATAACAGCAATTATGAGTATATGTAAACCCCAAACATAAATCGTTTCGCGGCTAGCTTATTGGTTATCTTATCTGTGTCTGATGCCTCTCTATAGGGAATTTGCCGAAAATTGTCGTACTGCAATTTAGATTGAAGAGAAAATCGAAATTTTTATAGAGCACGACATGCGCTGTCCCGAAGCGAACTATGCAATAAAGGGGGCGATGTATATATAGATAGCTATATCGGCACGGGTTTACTAAATACAAGCCTTCTTACGCACTTCAATCCTATTCGAAAAATTCTACTAAAAAGAAAAAGGGGGTTCTCCGCAAATCATTTTTTGAACAGTGGAATCCACGAAAAAGTTAAGTGCTACAAAAATGAGCTTTACGCTGTTATATTGTGTCTGATTCTTAAGTCTTTATCTTAGATCAAATCACGACGTTTATTTTTCTGGTATCCTAGCGGATTGGAATATGGAATATCATAATAATGGTATAAATTGAGTTATTTTTTTGATTCTATACAAAACTCCGTAAGTCTAAGTGGAATTTATCGCTTCCTTTCCATTTGGATCTGTCTCTTAGAAATTCCAATTTTATTAAGTATAAAATCATCCTTTTTCCCCCGTTCATACGTATTTCATACATTCCATCTATATGGAGTTGGGTAAAATTTCATGCGATTCAGTAAACAGAATCTAAATTCCAGCATTCTGCATCGAATCATATGAATCGATGCAGAATGAGAAACGAATGGGATTTTTTGATAAATGGGAAATTCAAAATGCTCGGAGATGGAAATGCGGGAATGTCTACAATACCTGGGTTGAATCAGATCCAATTTGAAGGATTTTGTAGGTTCATTGATCAGGGCTTAACAGAAGAGCTTTATAAGTTTCCAAAAATTGAAGATACAGATCAAGAAATTGAATTTCAATTATTTGTGGAAACATATCAATTGGTAGAACCCTTGCTAAACGAAAGAGATGCTGTATATGAATCATTCACGTATTCTTCTGAATTATATGTATCCGCAGGATTAATTTGGAAAAGCCGAGGGGATATGCAGGAACAAACTATTTTTATTGGAAACATTCCTCTAATGAATTCTTTGGGAACTTCTATAGTAAACGGAATATACAGAATTGTCATCAATCAAATATTGCAAAGTCCCGGTATCTATTATCGGTCAGAATTGGGCCATAACGGAATTTCGGTCTATACAGGCACCATAATATCTGATTGGGGAGGAAGATTAGAATTAGAGATTGATAGAAAAGCAAGGATATGGGCTCGTGTGAGTAGGAAACAGAAAGTATCTATTCTAGTTCTATCAGCAGCTATGGGTTCGAATCTACGAGAAATTCTAGAGAATATTTGCTACCCTGAAATTTTCTTGTCT